GCCTGGAAATTATACCCGGAGCAGGAGATTCAATTAAGCGAGATTCCGAAGCGACAATTTCGCCTCTCCCATCAATAGGTTTAGCGAGAGCATTTATAACACGACCTAAGTAAGCCTCGCTCACGGGTATCTGAGCAATTCTTCCTGTTGCTTTTACAAAACTTCCCTCTTGTATCATCAACCCATCGCCCATTAATACAATCCCAACATTTTTGGATTCCAAATTCAGAGCAATACCTCTAGTTCCTTCTGCAAATTCTACTAATTCACCTGACATTATTTCACCAAGACCTATAATACGAGCAATCCCATCCCCCACTTGAACTACGCGACCGATATTCTCAATCCCTACTTTCCTATTATATTGTTCAATACGTTCGCGGAGAATTTTATGAATTTCGTCAACTCGAAGGGTTGCCATTAGTGTTTCTTGAATCGTTTTTTCTGAAGTAAGGGGAAAAATAATGCCTAAATTCTAAACGAAAGTAGAAGTTCAAGACCTAATAAATTTAATTATCTCTTCCATTCTATAGCCCCGAGAATACCAATATTAGCACGAATCGTACGGAAATGTAACTCGGTATTCAAACAACTATTCAGAGTTCCTAGAGCTCCTTGTACGGCTTGTTGGAAAACCCGTTGTCGGACTTGATTCATCGCCCTTTGTTTTTCAAAATAAAGGGTTTCATTTTTAGACTTTTCTAATTGTTCCAAACTCATAGAAGTAGCATTAATCAAATTTTCCTTTTCTCGTTCTATCTCAGAATATCCATTCATTCGATACTCATCTGCTTCTAGTTCGACTTTCTGTAATCGAAGCCGAGCTTTTTCGAGTTGTTCAAGGGTCCCTCTACGCAATTCTTCTGAATTTCGAATAGTACTTAAGATCCTCTGTTTTCGATTATCTAATAAATCTTTTAATGAAAGTAGATTATCTTGCTATTAAGTTTACAACTTTTATGATCTCTTCCCGAACCAAACATGAATCTTTCGATTCATTTGGCTCTCACGCTCCTTTTCTTATTTTTTGCTATGTATTATGGCTATTTACATATCTTTTTTTTTACCTAATGAGCCTATCCTCTATCCTCTCTTTTCTGTTTGTATTTCAATATACCGAAACTTATATAAGACTAGATAAATATTAAGAGGACTCTTCTGACTAGATAAAAATCAATCATGGTCAGCAAAGTTGTTTCTTTATTTGTGTTTGCTCTGTTAGTTACTAATTTCAATTTCATTAAGAAAAACTAACTAAATAAGTGGAAAATGAAAATTGATTCCTTTTATTTTTTCCTCAAATCCAAAAAATTTCTCTTTTTTTTATACATAGGTCGTCGATTCGGCATTGGAAAAAGGGCAGGGTGCCCTTCTAGTAAATAGTTCAAACCATTTTATCGATATGAGTGTTCTATATCAGATAAATTCTACACTAGCTATTTCCCATTTAAAGCATTTCGATACTAATACTAAATATAGTTGTAGAAAGAGTACCCCTTTTTGCCTAGACTTCAAGCAGTTTAGCTTTAACCGTGTTAATGGTCTCACATTATTGGTCTATAGAGAATCAAAGTAAATTTACCAATGAGTCGCGAAATGCTATGGTTCTTCCATATGATTTCTGAAGTTATTCAGAAGTAATTCGTCGAGATCCTGCACCTTTTCTTATTTATTTTATCCTAAAAATACTAAAAATTATTTTAAAGTGCAGCCGGATAGATCCAATCTATTCTTGAAATAGACAACTCGCACACACTCCCTTTCCAAAATAAATCAATACACCAACCACTACAGTTAGATTTATTAGATTTGTTGCTAAAATATCGGTATTAAGCCCAAAACTCCCAGCGAATGGCCAGTGAGCTAAAAAAACGAAAGAATGGGTTACATTTTTCATATGTTCTCCTCTTATAGATAGGACGAACAAAGAAGAAAGCTTTTCAATCACTTACTTCGCTCGCCCTTTTTTGATCGGTTTTTTTAATGCAATTTTTTTTAATGCAAATAGATTCAATCTAATAATTTCTTTTAGATTAAGTCTTAGGTCTCGTTTGACCTGTGAAAGATCCTCTTTGTTGAAATGTTCTCAAAATTCCTAAAATAAAAGGAAAAAGCTTTTCATTATCCTAAACTAAGGACGGGAAGGAAGAGGGCGAGCATATCTTCTAAACGGATCATGCTCAAATCAACCCTTCCCGGGGTTCCTGGGGTATTGTCTGTCCCGACAAATCAAAAATTTCCGGAATAAAATAATATAATAAATAGGAGTAAAGTATTGATATACTTGGAATTACAGAATCAAATACCAATTTACTAAAAAAAGAAAAAAGTATCTAATCTAAAGGACTCCTTCTCTTTTTTAGGATTAAACAAAAGGGTTCGCAAATAAAAGCGCTAGTGCCACAACCAGTCCATAAATTGTTAAAGCTTCCATAAAAGCTAGACTAAGCAATAAAGTACCTCGTATTTTCCCTTCCGCTTCTGGCTGTCTCGCAATACCTTCTACAGCTTGTCCTGCAGCAGTACCTTGACCGACTCCAGGCCCAATGGAAGCAAGTCCTACGGCCAATCCAGCAGCAATAACGGAAGCAGCAGCAATTAGTGGATTCATGGTGAGTTCCTCGTGTCAAAAAAAAAAATGGTTAAGGATACAATTAGCCAAGAAATTCTTACTTCTATTAGGTAGAAATAACTAAATCAAAGACGAAATCCAGGAGGAACCCCCATTGAAATCGAACTAATCCAAATCCAATAGGAATCAAATCAAAATATACAATTAATAACAATATGCTGCATAGAACTGGATATGGAATCCAATTCCATATAGAGGGGAATTCCATATATCGGATTAGAGAATGAATCTAACTTAGGAATAAAGAAAATCCTATATACATTTGTTTCTTCTATTTTGTTTGCATATTTTCTCATTTTCTATTGAATCCGATTCCAAAATCATTCTTTAGAAAGCCGTACAAAAGATGACTGTCTTATAGACATTAATAAGGATATAGATCTAACGGGATTCCGCCCTCCTGAATGCATATATACTTTAACAATTCCGTAATATAGTCTATTTTCTCTCCTACAACTCTAGGTTGTATATTCATACACATTTCAAACTATTTAGTTTTCCAACCAGGAGGATTAGCTGGAACCACGCATGAATTGGGCTAAGCTAAAAAAAAAAATACTATTTAGAAAACTAGTCAATTCAATGATGACCCTCCATAGATTCACCTATATAGGCTGCGGCTAACGTTGCAAAAATAAGAGCTTGAATACCGCTTGTAAATAATCCAAGAAACATGACCGGTATAGGGACTACTAAGGGGACTAAAGAGACAAGAACAACAACGACTAATTCATCCGCCAATATATTTCCGAAAAGTCGAAAACTAAGCGATAATGGTTTTGTGAAATCTTCTAGGATGTTAATTGGTAAAAGGATTGGGGTTGGTTTAATATATTTCTCGAAATAACTCAATCCTTTTTTGCTAAGACCTGCATAAAAATATGCTGCTGATGTGAGTAAAGCTAAAGCAACAGTAGTATTTATATCATTAGTGGGCGCTGCTAATTCCCCATGGGGTAACTCTATAATTTTCCAAGGTAAAAGAGCACCCGACCAATTCGAAACAAAAATAAAAAGGAACATAGTTCCAATAAAGGGAACCCAGGGCCCATATTCTTCCCCAATCTGGGTTTTGCTCAAGTCTCGAATAAACTCAAGGACATATTCGAAGAAATTCTGACCGTCGGTCGGGATAGTTTGTGGATTCCGAACAGCTATGATAACTGAACCTAGCAAGATAGTAATTACGACCCAAGAAGTGATAAGTACTTGGGCATGAATTTGGAAACCTCCTATTTGCCAATAGAGGTGTTGGCCTACTTCTACACCCGAGATATCATATAACCCCTTGAGTGTTTTAATGGAACATGGTGTAATATTCATATTGTCCTCTGATAAAAATGGAACTTCAAAAAAGGAATTCTTTTGATTCAACCATCTCTTTCTTAACTCAGCAACTTGAAGTATTAATCTTATATTTAGGATACCAAGAAATCACATCAGATCATAATATATATCAATACCCTCTAATATATATCAATATTCCCCTTCTTTTATCTATGCAAAACAAAAAAGAATAGTAACTGATCCCATAAATCTACACAGTTGCTCAAGAATTCACTATTCTTCTTAATCTTAATCAACGATTTCTTATATAGAGAGAACGGCCCTCACAAATTGCAAATACTAATTTGTTAAGAATCAATCGAATTGAAGTCATAGTGTCATCGTTAGCAGGAATCGATATATTCGCGAGATCTGGGTCACAATTTGTATCGACTAAAGAAATAGTGGGAATCCCCAAAATGGCACATTCCCGAAGAGCTATATACTCTTTTTGCTGATCAAGAACAATTACAATGTCAGGCAACCTCGTCATATATTTGATCCCGCCAAGATATCTTTGCAAGGTAGATAATTTTCTTTTTAAAATTGCCACATCTCTTTTTGGGAGATGGTGGAATTTTCCCATTTTTTCTTCTGCTCTTAAGTCTCTAAATTGGGAAAGTCTAGTTTTGGTAATCGACCAATTCGTTAACATACCGCTGAACCACTTTTTATTAACATAATGACAACGAGACCTTATTGCAGCTGATGCTACTAAATCCGCTGCTCTTTTTTTGGTACCAACAATTAAGAAGCTTTTTCCCTCACTTGCTGCATCAAAAACTAAATCACAAGCTTCTGATAAAAAACGAGCAGTTCTAGCGAGATTTGTAATATGAGTACCTTTACGCTTTGCCGAGATGTAAGGGGCCATTTTAGGATTCCATTTCTTAATACCATGACCAAAATGAACTCCCGCTTCTATCATCTCTTTCAAATGGATGTTCCAATATCTTCTTGTCATTTTTTCCACACTTCCTTTTTTTTTTTCTTTTTTTTGTCTTACCATTATGGAATTTATTTCTTTTTGAAGATTAAGAAAGAGCCGAAATAGCTTGAAATAAATACTAATTGTTCCGATGAAACCTTCTACTCAGAATTGGCCATTGATACATGGTATAAACACAGTCTTAATGAATTAACTGACTTCTTTTACTTATTCAAAAAAAAAAATCTGCTTTATGTATCCTTAAATCCTATAAATGGGGGTAAACGGGGGTTCTGATGTCTCATAGAAATTGTTTGTTACGTCAGAATCAGAAGAAACTAATTCTGTATGGAGAAACAAAATATCTCTCATTTCCGACGTGAATAGATTTTTTTTTTGAATTTCGAAATAAAGGTTCTTGTCTTGTGGGGAACGATGCAAAAATTTTTGGAATCCGGTACCAACAGGTATAATCCCCCCCAGAACTACGTTTTCTTTTAGGCCTTTCAACCAATCAATACGCCCTCGTAGGGCAGCTTTTGCTAAAACTCGAGCAGTTTCTTGAAAACTTGCTTCGGATATAAAACTTTGGGTATTCAGGGAAGCCCTTGTTATTCCCAATAAGATTGCCCGATAATGGATCGATTCATCCAAAGCCCGCCCTGCTCGTTCCGCGCGCAATAGTCCTATTAATTCCCCAGGTAAAAAAACATTAGACATTCCGTCTTCGGAAACCCGTACTTTTGATGTTACTTGGCGTATAATAATTTCTATATGTCTATTATGGATCTGTACCCCTTGGGATCGATAAACCTTTTGGATCTTATTAACCAAAGAGATACGACTTTGGGCTATGGTTAGCTCAGCTCCAATCAAGAATCCCCAGGGAACCCCAAGAATTCTGGGTATACGCTCATTCCAATCCTCAATTCTCCTTTCGAGATTCGACGATAGTGAATCAATTGAACGTGCTTCGAAGATTTGTTCTACTTTTGGAAGACCTTGCGTTATATCACTAGATCTCGATTTTTCATATATAAAGGTAACTAACCTATCTCCTTTGTAAAGGATTTTTCCATAATGACCATGAACAGTTGCTCCTATAGTGGCCAAATAAGGCTTAGCTGCTCTTATAACAAAGGAGTCCATATTAACAATGAAAATTTGACCAGATTTTTTTATGTGCGATTTAAATAGACATACATTTTCGCAAATAAATTGTCCAAGGTGAATTATTGTCGATGTCTCCTCCCACGAGTCATGATGGAGAAAGCGCCAATTCAAATGGAATGGATCCAACATGATGTTACTGCCGAAATTGGAAATCCTTTTATTTTCATCTATTAAAGAGTATTTAAGTCCTTGAAGCACTTGGAAGATTTGTTTCAAATTGTCAAGGAACAAGTATTTTTTTAACAAGATCTGATTATGCGTTAATAAAAAGTAAGATGAAGAAAAATTTGATATACTGGGTACAATAGTGCCTAAGAGCCCAAAAATATCTCGAATAGGAATTCTAGGATTTGATTCTTTTATCGCATTGGGATATTTTGAATTCTTGAATAAACCAATTCGAGAACAGTTGGATGCCGACAAAATCATCAAAGAAGGGTATTCCTTATTTCGATTCAACAAGGTGCCAATAGCTTCTTGATCTTGGCTAAGTGATTGAATCTTCGCCTTGGAATAAAAGGAATTGGTATTGTTGTGATCTGATCTATTATTGGGAATCGGTCCTGCGCTTGTCCTATCATACCTTCTTCGTGTATACGAAATAGTGGACTTGACTAACTCAATTCTTAGGAAATCCCGAATCAGACCATTTGTTCTTACCTCAACAAGGGAAGCACGAGCCCCCTCTTTTTCTTCTTGTTCCCAATTCACTACTAAGCAAGTTCGAACGAATTGACTATTCGTGTGATAAATTCTTTGAGTTAACTTGCTATTTTCATGAGAAATAAAATTGGCAAGTCGAAGTTCGAGATTATCCTCTTCTTGCAGGAGATCCTGCGGGAAAAGTGTTGCTAAATTTCTCCCTTCGTCCATTTCATATGCGACTGCAGGTCGAACCAAAACAAAAAATTTTTCCTTGCTTTTGAGAATTTTTTTCCGTTGAACATAAACCCAATTTTTTATTTTTTTTGATTCCTTAGAATCCTTTTTTTCTCTTTCTGGTGGTACCAAACTGCCACCTAATATCTTATCCACCTCTTCAGGAAAATAAATATCTCCGGAAAAGATTTTGAGTTCCGTATGGCTTTTTTTTCTCTTCACTCGGACCAATCCACCTAGTCGACTTCTTGTATTTTTTGTGAGTTGTGTATCCACTCCAATAATACTATTGTCAAGTACCTTTAGGGATGAGGATCTCGGCAAGATATGCAGTTCTTGAAGAATGAAAAAAAACTGATCTACTTCTTTTTGGTATTTTAGACTAAATTCTTTTGTTCCTCGATGCTCAATAAAACCTTCTTTTTTTAAGAGGGAATCTTCCTCTGGGCTCCCATATTCGTCCTCTGAGTCTTCCTCTGAGTCTTCTTCTAAAGTCCCATATTCGTTCTCTGAACCATCTTCACGGTTCCCATATTCTTCTTCTAAGTCTTCCTCTAGAATTCCATATTCGTCCTCTCGGGTCTTATATTGGTTCTCAGGGCTCCCATATTCTTCCTCGGAGTCTTTCTCTAGAGTCCTATATTCGTCCTCTAGGATCCCGTATTTGTCTTCTAGGGTTTCATATTCGTCCTCTAGGATCCCATATTCATCTTCTCGGGTTTCATATTCGTCTTCTCGGGTCTTATATTCATTTTCTAGGCTCTCATATTCTTCCTCTCGGGTCTTATATTCGTCTTCTAGGCTCTCATATTCTTCTTCTGAGTCTTCCTCTCGAGTCCTATACTCTTCCTCTAGGGTCCTATATCTAAATTTAACAATTCCTGAGCCCCTTTTATCTTTTCTGTATCGTGGATCGTCAAAATAAGCAAAAATAGTATTTCTACGTAAAAGACCCATAAAAGGTATTTCAATCGCAATTCCAAAATAGGATATTAGCTCTTTCTCTTGTTCTTGATGATATTGATATTGTAATGGAATCACGAACCTATTTCTTCGCTTTTTCGACAACAAATCTGAATTATCTTGAAGAATAGAAGGATAGACAAAATTCCAATGACTGTTGGACACGATTTGATCTGGTGTTAAATAATCAAGAATTTCCTTATCCTTTTTACCAAAAGTATCCAACAGTCTATGGCTTACTTGATCATTAGTTATTGAGAGGTCAAAGATATATCTTCCGTCAACAGACAAAGAATAAATATTCATTTGATCTTGATCTTTGTGGAGCGAAAAAGATGCTATACTAGATCTGCACATATTTACTGACAATATCCATAAATGGCTTGTTTTTGGTAATCGACGAAGATTACCATATTGATATTCGGGCGCATGGTAAACATCAGTACTCCAGTGCATTTCCCCGTCTGATTCGGAATAAATATGCTTTTGTACCTTTTCTTTAAAATGCAAAGTGGACATTCCGGCACGAATCTCCGCAATTACTTGTTCGGATTCTACATATTGATCATTTTGCACTAGAATCAAGCTTTTTAACGGAATATTCACACTATGTAGAATATCCTCACTCTGAATAGTTACATGCAAGTCTATATAGCATAGAAAAGCAGGCTGCCCATGACGGGTACGTGTGGGGTGAACCAAATCCTCATGGAATTGGATTTTTCCATTCGAGGGGGATCGTACAAGGTCGGCCGTACCTCCTGTGAATACTCCACCAGTATGAAAAGTTCTTAATGTTAGTTGAGTCCCTGGCTCCCCAATCGATTGACCCGCAATAATACCTACAGCTTCCCCTAATTCGACCAGATCACCATGAGTGGGACTCCGCCCATAACATAATTGACAGATCCAAGACGTGCTCCGGCAAGTAAAGGGGGTTCTAATATATATTGGTTGTGCTCGAAACGGTTGTGCTCGAAAGGCAGTTATGAATCGATTGATTAATCCGATTCCAATATCTTGATTTCGAGCAGCAATGCATCTTGAACCAATATATATATCGTCTGCTAATACACGACCAATTAGTGTTTGGACAAAAAGTTTTTCCGTCATTCCATTTTGAGGACTCACAGAAATACCTTGGATAGTACCACAATCTCTTCTACGCACAATAATATGTTGAACTACTTCAACAAGTCTACGTGTAAGATATCCAGCATCGGCGGTTCGTACAGCAGTATCTACAACCCCTTTGCGAGCTCCGTAGCAGGAAATTATATATTCTGTCAAAGAAAGTCCCTCGCGTAAATTGCTTTGAATAGGTAAATCAATCATTTGTCCTTGAGGATCCGCCATTAACCCTCTCATCCCTACTAATTGGTGTACCTGAGATGCATTTCCTCTGGCTCCTGAAAAAGACATTAAATAGACTGGATTAGAAGGATCCGTTATCCGAAAATTCGAATTCATTTCTTGTTTCAAATACTCACTTGTAGCATACCATATCTCAACGGATTGGCGTAATTTTTCTACCGCGTGTACAGCTCCATAATAATAGTGTTTCTCCAAAAGAAAACTCTGTTGTTCCGCGTCTTGGACTAACCACCCTTTAGAGGGTATTGTTAAAAGATCCTCAATTCCTAAAGAAATCGATGTAGTAGTGGCTTGATGGAAGCCCAGAGTCTTTATTTGATCCAGTATATGGGATGTATATCCCATTCCAAAATGATCTATTAATCTGCTAATAAGTCGTTTCATCGCAGTTCCGTCTATCTCTTTATTATGAAAGACCAGGTTGGCCCGTTCCGCCATACATAAGTACCCCCTTTTTTGGCTGAGTAGGATTCGACAATTGCTGAGTAGGATTCGACAATGGGCCTGAGTCAGTGATTCGAAAACTTAATTTACTCCATTTCCTCAATCTGGATTTGCACGGCAAAAAAGACGGTACTAGCGAAATCGGAATGCCCCCCGAAGGGGGCATCGCCGAATCTAACTTCTTTATTTAGATAGTGTACGAATAGGCCCGACTAAATCCTTGTATGGCTTCCTCGATTTCTCTATAAAAAGAAATATGACCAAGAGTGGTTCGAATATATATAGAACGGGTTTCCTTTTTTCTATTTCCTACTATTAGATAGTGGGCATAAATCTCATGATAAGTCCCAAAAGATTCATATTGAACTTCAATCGGAACTTCTCTTGACCCAATGACGCGTTGATCTAGTTTCCATCGGAGCCACAAGGGACTGTTTAAACCGACTCGTTTCTGTCTATAAGCTCCCAGTGCATCATAGGAACTAGAAAAATGGGGTTCTTTATCTTTCGTATACTTAGAATAATAATTATTATTGGAGTTTACTTTTTTATTTGGATAGTTTCCGTAACTATTATATCTATTTGCACAAATACCTCGACGGTTTCCAATTGTTAATACATAAAGCCCGATAAGCATGTCTTGGGTTGGCACGCAAATGGGATCTCCAATAGCGGGAGACAGGAGATTCATATGAGAAAACATAAGTAAACGGGCTTCCGCCTGAGCTTCCAAGGATAAAGGTAGATGAACAGCCATTTGATCCCCATCAAAGTCTGCATTGAAACCCTTACACACTAATGGATGTAAACAAATAGTACGCCCCTCCACTAAAGTGGGTTGGAAGGCCTGTATGCCTAATCTATGCAAGGTGGGTGCTCTGTTCAACAGTACAGGATGCCCCCGCATAACTTCTTGAAGTATTTCCCATACAATGGGCTCCTTTTCCCAAATTTTCCTTTTAGCAATCCTGACATTAGAAGTAGCACGTTTCGTGATTAAATCGCGAATTACAAATAGCTGAAAAAGCTTTATTGCTATCTCTAGAGGTAATCCACATTGATGTAATGAAAGCGAAGGGCCCACAACAATGACAGAACGCCCTGAGTAATCAACCCGTTTCCCAAGCAGAGTCTCGCGAAACCTACCCTCTTTGCCCTCAATTACATCTGAAAGTGACTTGTATACTTTATTGTGACCATCCCTCGCCGGTTGCCCGCGGGACCCACTATCAAGAAGTGTATCCACGGCTTCTTGTACCAATTTTTCCTGGCACATTACTAAATCTGCTGGTGCTAATTCACTTCTTTTTAATAGATAGGCAAGGTTGTTGTTTCGACGGATAACTCTCTTATAAAGTTCATTAATATCTGAAGTCACTACTTTATCCCCAGACCTATAAACAATGGGTCTCAATTCGGGAGGAAGAACCGGTAATAAGCATAAAACCATCCATTCTGGTTCTACATTTGTTTGAATAAAATGTTTCGCCAATTGCATGCGTCTAATTAAAAAAACTTTTCTTATTCGTCTTTTTCTATCTTCCCATTCATCTCCACTATACCCCTCGTCTTCTAATTCCTTCCATTCAACCAAGGAATTCTCTATAATAATTCGCAAATCCAAATCCGCTAATTGTTCTCCAATAGCACCCGCTCCTGTGGCAATTTCCCGATTTCGAAATGTTGCAAAGCCTGGGGTAGAAAAAAAGGGAGAAATGCTGTGGTTACAGGATGCAATTTCGTCTTCGAATAAACCTCGTAATCGTAAGAAAGTAGGTTTTTTAGCACTGGGCCTAGCAAAAGAGAAATCGCCATATACTAGGCCCTCCAATTTCTTAAGGGGTTTATCTAAAAGATTCGCAATATAACTAGGAAGACCTTTCAAATACCATACATGAGTCACTGGACATGCCAGTTTGATGTATCCCATTTGATATCTTCGTATCCGAGAATCAACAAATTCTACCCCGCATTTTTGGCAAAATCTTTCGTCTTCGTTTTCAGCTACGCTCGCTCGAGAATTTCCACAAGCACATATTCCGCTTTTTATGGGTCCAAAGATTCTTTCGCAAAACAATCCATCTTTTTCGGGTTTATCGGTTTTATAATGAAAAGTGGAGGGCCTTGTGACTTCGCCAACTATTTCCCCATTAGGTAGGATTTTGTTAGCCCAAGCCATTATTTGTTGAGGGGAAACGAGTCCGATTTGAAGTTGTTTATGTTTATATTGGTCAATCATAAAATAGAAATAAAAAAAGAATTTATATTTATTCCGATCAAACATCCTCCCTATTAATCTGAAAGTTCTTCTCAGATACAAGGAAATGGTTCAGTTCTAGAGCCAAAGATCGTAGTTCTCGAACAAGCACTCGAAAAGATTCTGGAGGATCCTCGTGATTAGGCACTCTTTTTCCCCAGATCGTAGCATTAAGTATTTCTTGGCGAGCTATAAGATGGTCAGATTTATAAGTAAGTATCTCTTGTAAAATATGAGCAACACCAAATCCTTCTAAAGCCCAAACTTCCATTTCTCCTACTCGTTGTCCCCCTTGCTTGGCTCTTCCTCTAACGGGTTGTTGGGTAACAAGTGAATAGGGCCCAGTAGAACGTCCATGGATTTTCTCATCAACTTGATGAATTAATTTTAAGATATAGGACTTCCCTATTAGAACAGGTTGTTCGAAGGGATCTCCTGTTCTTCCATCAAATATTCTGCTTTTTCCCGGGTACTCGGGTTCAAATACCCATGGATTTTTTGTTTGTTTACTAGCTTCATATAATTCCGAAAACACAAGTTTTCTTGAAGCCTCTTGCTCATATCTCTCATCAAAGGGTGCTATTCTATAATGTTTCTTTAGCAGATCCCCTGCTAATCCAAGCGAGCTTTCAAATATTTGTCCCACATTCATTCGTGAGGGTACTCCTAAGGGATTGAAGACCATATCAACAGGTGTTCCATCTTGCAAATAGGGCATATCTTGCCTAGGCAAAATTTTGGAAATGATCCCCTTATTCCCGTGTCTTCCGGCTACTTTATCCCCAACTTTGATTTCACGTTTCTGTAAAATATATACACGAAGCATTATGTCGAGGGGGTCCCTCTGGATCCATTTCACATCGATAACGCGCCCTCTTCCGCCTATAGGTAGTTTGAGAGAAGTTTCTTTTGAAGTGGATACCTCAAGACCAAAAATGGCTCGTAATAATCCAGCTTCCGCGATATACGACGATTCGCTCGCTATCTGAGGCGTTAATTTACCTACTAAAATATCGCCCGTTTCTACCCAGGATCCCAACCTCACAACTCCATTTCTGTCCAAATTGCGGAGTAAATGTTCTTCTAGATGTGGTATTTCTTTAGTGATTTTTTCAGCGGAGCCTTGGCTTGTCGTATCCGTCTGAATTTCATATTTTCGGATGTGAAAAGAAGTATAAATATCCTCATATACCAAACGTTCGCTAATTAGTACTGCGTCTTCAAAATTGTAACCCTCCCACGGCGTATAAGCTACTAAAACGTTTTTTCCTAAAGCAAGTTCCCCACCAACTGTAGCGGCTCCCTCCGCTAAAATTTGCCCTTTTTTAATGGATTTACCCCGCGGAACTCGGGGTTTTTGGTGCATACAAGTATTTTTGTTAGAGCGTCTATGGGCAACTAAAGGAATACTTATAGTCTTCCCACTACTTGAAAAAAGGATCTTGTGACTATCACTAGAAATGATCTTTCCCTCACGTTCGGCTATAACGGAAACCCTCGAATCTAGAGCTGTTTGGCGTTCCAATCCAGTTCCAACAATGCACTTCTCGGACCGAGAAAGTGGAACTGCTTGGCGCTGCATATTAGAACTCATTAAAGCCCGATTCGCATCATTATGCTCAATAAAAGGAATGAGAGAACCTCCAATAGAAAAATATTGGAAAGGAAAAATACTTCTAACATGAATCTGTTCCCATGCAATAGTCAGGAATTCTTGACGGTATCTAGCTGGAACAACCTGTTCTTCCTGAATACCCTGATTCAAGGACAAAGAATTTCCTGCTGCTATCATATAATATTCATCTCTATTTGGTGATAAATAAACCACCTGTCTCTCTTTTTTTTCTTTTGCTTTCTCAGATATTTCATAAAACGGACTCTCTATAGATCCCCACCAGTGATCAATTCTCGCATGAATAGCTAAGGATCCAGTAAGTCCAACATTGATTCCTTCGGATGTGTCAATTGGACAAATACGCCCATAGTGACTCGGATGAATATCTCGGCTCCGAAAACTTGCAGTTCTCCCCGTCAATCCTCCAGGACCCAAACAACTCACTTTTCGTCCATGAACCGTTTGTGTCAATGGATTGGTTTGATCAAAAACTTGAGATAAAGGATATGTGCCAAAAAAGGTCTCATAAGTAGTTATTAATAAAATCGAAGTTGAAGTTGGAGTTACCAAAGTTTGTGGAGTCGGTTTCGATTGACGTATGAATACTCTACGGATAGTTTTTTGAACCGCATGTTGTAAACGGCCAAGAGCCAGTCCGAATTGATCTTGTAACAGATCCGCAACCGAACGAATACGTTTATTTTTCAAGTGATTCATATCATCATCGTCAAGTATACCCGTTCCAAATTTCATTCCAATCAAATGATCCGTAGCGGCCAATACATCTCGTGGTAACAAGAATGTATTGTTCTGAGGTATATCAAGATTCAGTCTCCGATTCATATTTCGTCGACCAACTCTTCCTAATTCACATTTTTGTTGAAAAAATTTCTTTTGTAATTCCTCACATAAGGATTCCGAAAATACCAAGTCCCCGCCTACACAAGCAAATTGTTGATAAAATTCCAAAATCGCTTTTTCTTTTGACTCAATCCTCTTCTTCTCCTTAGCATTCGGAAAAGACAAGAAAATTTCGGGGTAGGAAACATTATCTAAAATTTCTCTTAGATTCGAACCCATAGCTGATGATAGAACTAAAATAGATATCTTTTGTTTTCTACTCACGCGAGCCCATATCCTTTCTTTTTTATCAATTGCTAATTCTGATCTTCCTCCCCAATCTGATATTATAGTCCCGGTGTATATAGAAACTCCCTTATGGTCTAATTCCGAGCGGTAGTAAATACCAGGACTTAGCAATATTTGATTGATCACAATTCGATATATTCCATTTATTATAAAGGTTCCTAAGGAATTCATTATAGGAATATTTCCAATAGAAATGGTTTGCTTTTGCACATCGAAACCAAAAATTAATCTCGCGGATACATATAATTCAGAAGAATAAGTGAGTGATTCATACACAGCATCTCTTTCTTTTATCGAGGGTTCTAACAATTGATATCCTTTCGAAAATAATTGAAATGAAATTTCGTGATCTGGATCCTTAATTGTTGGAAACTTCTCAAGTTCTTCTGCCAAGCCTTGATTAATGAACCTACAAAACCCCTCGAATTGGATCTGACTAAATCCGGGTATTGTGGACATTCCCTCATTTCCATTCCGGAGCATCTTAATCTTAAGTTTCCTATTTATCGAAGAAAAATTCCATTATCAGCTCACCCTTCATCAATCCCTACGGATCAATCTAGCAATCATGGAATCTATATTCTGTTTACTGAATCACATGAAATTCTAGGGAACTCCACATATATATTTCATATATGTATTTCATACATATGAATAAAGACAATTTCGACGAAAGTTCAAATTTAGCAAGGGTAGAAATGGAATGAAAATGAATTGATAAAACAGTCCTAGAAAAAAGTACTTGCTAATTTAGTTATCTATCTATCCACGTATCCCTTCTTTTATCGTAATTTCACTTGGGTGGGCCAAGAAGGCCAGGTCATAATCTATATCAGAGCATTTTTTTATTCAACATATTTAATGCAATGAAAAATTAAAGCACGATTCCGCACGGGGATATGTACATAAGGGGGATCCTTAGATAATAATGCTGTTCGAACCTGGAGTTTACCTATATACAGATTAGGGAAACATTTATTCTATTTTATTATGCGATTAAAAGGAATGGAGGGGAGAGAATACCTATTTAAGAGTCGTTCACTACTGCAAAAAAATAAAATTCTAGTTCTAGTTAATGGTTCCAATTTGTTCTGAATTTTGCAGCCTGTGACTGGAAATCCACTTTTTCTCCTTTGCCATCTCAATAGAATAGAAGGAAAAGGGGTTTTAGTAAGAAAATATGGATGAATACTTGTTTTTTTCTCCATTTTAGATTGTATTTTTTGGCGGCATGGCCAAGTGGTAAGGCAGGGGACTGCAAATCCTTTATCCCCAGTTCAAATCTGGGTGCCGCCTGATCAATGGATTATAGTACTGATCAAACTCGACAAATTTCGTATCCTCATAAGTTTGGGCAAGAGAGTAACTAGGTCTGGCGATACTGGATTTTGAGAGTCCATACCATAGTTCTATCCTCAAATTAGGGTTTGTTTTGGTGGCAGTGGATCAAACGGCTACCAATAGGGATGAGGTAGCGTTTCCTTATTCTTTTATTAATTGGAATTGATTCGATTCGGGAATTTAAAACTAGGAGGCGAAGATGTAAGAAATCCTCGTATCCAAAGATTCCTAAGAGGCATTCTTTTTTCAATCTAAGGTTGAAGAAGGGGCTTCGCGAATAAATATCAAGACTTCCTAATTATCATACATTTTATTTCTCGTACATCTTACTACATATACTTCGTACAACGTATGCTATCCACATACACTAAAGTAAAAGTTACTGATTCTGTCGAGAATCAGATTGAATAGGTTGATCAAAAATAGATTTTGGAGTTGTGGATAAGGTCTCCTCACTCTTTCATAAAAAGATAGAAAGCGGGGCAGTAGGATTTAGGTCAAAAATAAACACGGGTAAGGTAGGTATCCAATAAATATTTCTCTATCCGAATTTTATGGTATATTCGGACGTCCTTTGCTTATATATAAAAAAAGGTAACAAAAGGAAGAAAAAATCTCTCTATTCCCGCGTCTTCTATTCAGGACATCTCCCTACTCTTTTTTAGGAAAAAGGGCTATGTATCATATTTTTACTTAATACTCTCTAATTCTACCAAAAATTATATAAGAATTTGTTAGGAATAAATTCTTTTAACCGATTCATCCAGAGTCTTAGGACAGAATGACCTTTTGACTCTGTACCCTTGATTCCACTATGATTATTGATCAATAGTAGAAAAATTCCTTCATAGAAATAGGAGACAAAATTTGCATGGATATAGTAAGTCTCGCTTGGGCTGCTTTAATGGTGGTCTTTACATTTTCTCTTTCGCTAGTAGTATGGGGGAGGAGTGGACTCTAGGGATACTACTAATTGATTGAGTAGTCGAATTGTAGTATCAACTCTTTTCTTTAATTGATTATTTTGCATTAATCATTTTGCTAAGCTTTATTTTTTATCTCTTTCTTTAGTTTTGTTTCACTCTTGTAAGAAACTCTTTTAAGAAAGAGTCGTTCTATTCTACTATGTTCTCTTCTACTCTAATAGAATAGAAAGAAAATAGAAAAAGCAATTAAAATAATTCAGAATTTCTACTAGAAGTGATGAGTAAAAAAAAGTTCTATACATAATAAAATTAGACTTTCTTACACGAAGCTATTTAAAACATATCACACATTTTCCGTTTATAACCTTTTCTTATTCTTAGAAATTTTTTTGTTCTTTTTTTTTCTTTTACTTTACTATAGTCTATTCTCGTATTATTTTTATCCCACTTCAGGGATTCTTCCAATGAAGAATTTTCTTCGATTTTTTTGATTTTGACTTGATTGAAATTAAGTGGATGCAGTGAAAAAAGAAGTGGAATTAGACTCCTTTTTTAATCGACTAATCTATTCTATGTAGATTCAAGATAATAGAATAGAAATAATCTAAAGTGTCGTAGAAAAAACTATATGTAGTTCTTTCTACCACACTTTATGATTCCAACCGGATCCTTTCATTTAAGGCTTAGATTCTTATTTTCTTTAATTCCTTTTTCATTTCTTCAATGATTAATTGGAATTCCAATTAACCCTTTTGGCTGGCTGTTTTTACATAAATAATAAGTAAAAAGGCAGTAGGAATTAGAATGAACAATGCAGTAGCAATAAATGCGAGAATATTTACTTCCATAACCTCTTTATTTTTGATTTTCACAATAACTCGGGATGTAATCCCATGGAGAGGAAAAAGGGTTCCTTTAAATTCAAGGAGAGGACTTGCATTCTGATAATACTGAACCAATTCAATATTAGGAATATAGGATCTATCAAATCAATTCATGGTTGATAATGGAGTAATATAACATAGGAAGATCCTTTATCCATACTAAGACCAAAATGGGTTTTTTGATTGGATTCGGAACCCCCTCTATGGATAACCCAAAATCTTTCTTATCTTATCTGATTTCCCTTCCTTTTTCTTATAGTTATACATACAATTATGTATGTATTACATTATGTATGTATTATATGACCCACTTTCTTTCTATGGGTCACATAGACATCCAAATAAGCAGTAGAAATAGAAATGAGATGGAGAAAAGAGGATCTTAAATAAAAAAGATCAAATATTTAAATTTTGGAAAAAGAGCGTTTGCTTGGTTTTTATTTTGTTAGGGTACTATACAATATATGCTTTTTGGATCTAAACATGAGAGCGGATCCATAAAAAAAGGAATTGGCAAATGGACTGAGAATGGGGTAGATTCTTTCGAATTATTCATTGAACATACACAAACAAAGTTGGAACTACAAAATGGAAGGGGTGTGGTTTAACCTCCAAAAGGGAACTAATTATATTAAATTATACTAATCCACGTATGATATGTAAGTCTTTTCTTATCAACCGGAGGTAGTAAAAAAAAATTCTATACTGCTCTCTTTTTACTAAGAAATGAGAAATAAAAAAAGTGAAGTAAGGGCACCCCATAGATATTTGATCTTGCCTCCTGTCCCCCCTTTTTTCAGGGAAATTTTTGTTGAAAAAAGGAAAAGATGAATTTTTCCATTCATTGAACCCTAGTTCGGGACTGACGGGGCTCGAACCCGCAGCTTCCGCCTTGACAGGGCGGTGCTCTGACCAATTGAACTACAATCCCTGCGGGGTATATGGTATACCTATTCTTATATAGAACCATAAAAAGATTCGATTTGTCTGTCGTACTCTAAGAAATAGACGAATCATATACTACATTACATACCCACATACGATATGCGGGTATAGTGAGAGTGGCATAACTAGTATGTCGCGATTTTTTATCCCAAAAAATAAAAGAATATAATCCACCTTTCAATAAGAAAAACTCCTTTCTTTGTAAGAAAGGAATCAGAGAGATATGGATTAGAAAAAAAAATTATCCTTTTCTCTTTATCCTTTATTTCTATAGATCAGATATTTTTTTATGGAAGAAATAAATAGATTTAGTTCATATTCACGAAGCCCTAGACTTTTGGGCCGAGCTGGATTTGAACCAGCGTAGACATATCGTCAACGAATTTACAGTCCGTCCCCATTAACCACTCGGGCATCGACCCAGGAAGAATTTATTCTAGGGTTTTTTAGAATCTATGATTAACCTCTTTTTATAATACTCCCTACCCCCAGGGGAAGTCGAATCCCCGCTGCCTCCTTGAAAGAGAGATGTCCTGAACCACTAGACGATAGGGGCATCACTAGACGATAGCACTATATACAACCACTCGTCATTATACTATAATGATAGTATGAGCAGTTTTTTGGAATTGTCAATATACTCGAAGAGTATAACTAGATCAAAGCAAATAGTCTTTCCTACTTTTCTGTTATGCTTTCATAAGATTTTTTTTAGTTGATAGTTAAGTTAATTCACAGATCATCCCCTACTTTTTAGGGAATTTTATAGAATAAGAATAGATTAATAAAAAGGATTTTAGATTAGTTCAGTACAGGTATTGATTTGATTGCTCTAACAGGAAAAAGAGCCCTATTTCATTTCTTTTTTGCAATTTAAACTCTGTGCTTTGTTTAGTGTTCAGATCAAAAATGTGGGCATCTCGCACTAAACTAAGTCATAAAATTAAAGAAAAAAAAGTGAATGAATTTAGTAGAAAAGTACTTTATCGGATTCGAACCTATGACTTATGTCTTACCGGGGCATTACTCTACCACTAAGTGAAAAGCCCTTTATCGGATTTGAACCGATGACTTATGCCTTACCATGGCATTACTCTACCACTGAGTTAAAAGGGCTTTTTATTCAAAAATGAGCCACTTTCGTTTACCATTATGGGTCTACTGCATAATGTACATAATATATATGTAGAGATTTCTACATATATATAGATATCGAGACGTGGAGGTATTATATTATTATATATATATAGAAATACATATAATGTATAATAAAATACGTGAACATAGAGTTAACACACTCAAAAATTTTTATTAATATCCGATATATTGAAGAGAGTAAGTTCATAGGTATGTAAACATGATCCGGGACGACTCACCAAACCAAAGCCCGGAATTAGCCCGGAAGTTCCTTTTCTAATTAGGTGGGGTATAAAGGAATCCCCGCTCTTCATATACCCATATGGATGGGTATTAATTTTCAGTGATATACTTCTTATCCGTTTTGGCAAGAGATTCATTTTTAACAGACATCCCTTGGAAAACTTTCGAGTTCAAAACTTTTCCATTTTTCTTAAAAAGTTTTGGACGAATTTGTTGAAGCGATTTTCAACGGGTACCCCTTAGAAACAGGGTACTTGAATATTCTCCAAGGATTCTGGTGCATGTTGAACAAACTATGTTGGAGTTTTAGCAACAATTTTATTTTTATTCTAAAAAGTGGACAGTAGAGTTTATACTGCAGAGTATAAAAATTATTCTACTGCCTGCCCAACAAAAAAGAAAAACAATATCCTACATACCTAACCCCTTCAGGTTCAGCGTTTTCCGTTTCCGAACACTAGGAAAAAGGAGGATTCTGGATTCCCCGCCCTAGGGTGAAAAGGAAGGGAACAGATACTCAATATGATTCTTAGGAGGAGTAGTGGTCTTGGTCCTCTATGCTCTTTTTATGTGTTCTTAGTTCTATTCATCTTCTTTTATTCTTTTAAACAAGAATCTAATAAACTAGAATTGAGTGTAAAAAAGGACAGGAAATTGGTAAATGGATAGGATCAACTAACCAGAGACTTTTCGTATCCTCTTTATCATCAGGTAAATCTGTAGATTCCTATCTGCTTTTCCTTTTAAGTTATGACTCTTTGTTTGTTGCTTCTATCAAGTGATATAGGAAGTCTATGATGAATTTTTAAAAATCATATCACTCCTTCCCTATTCCCTACGGCTCGGACTTTTTGATAAGTGAAGGAAGAAAGGGGTTTATGGGGACTGTACTGCCCCCCATATCTCTTAGTGTATTTAGTGTAACACTATTGTAGGAATAATCAAACTATAGAATACAATCCTAATCGAAATGCATATATTTAGTTCATACGCTATTAGCATGGCAAGAAGAAATTCATTTTACAGACTAGAGAGGGGCCTTCTAAATCCTAAACAAAAGTAAAGGCCCGCGATTGCAGTACCGTACCAATCGCTCACTGCCGGGAACTTTTTCCGTTTGATTCGATAAGGTGGAATTAGCCTTTTTCTCGAAAAGCTATCCTTGACAAAGGGTAGCGTTGGTATCATAATCTATATGTAGCGGGTATAGTTTAGTGGTAAAAGTGTGATTCGTTCTATTAATAACTGAATATGAAATGATATACTTAAGGCATCCTTAAGTTTTTTAATATTCATATTTCGAGGAAAACTTTAGTTCTTATAAAGGGTTTAATCCTTTTCCTCTCAATAGCATATTGAGGAAGAATATACATTCTCGTAATTAGTATCCAAAGACTAATTGAATTTGCATGCAAAATACAAATTCTATTATGGGTACAGAGTCGCGAAGCATAATTTTGCATTGGATTTAGTATTCCAATTGAATAAATATGAGTAAAGGGTCTATGGATTAAGATACAAAAAAGTTTATTTCCAATCGTAACTAAATCTTCTTTTATTTTTAAAAGAAATGGAAGCCCAATAGCTAAAAAACGATAGTTTTGGTTTACTAGAACCATCAGTATATTGTTTCAGCTCGGTGGAAACCCAACGCTTTTCCTCAGGATCTCTTGAATGAAATTAGGGAACGAAGTAAGTAGATTAGATAGATATTTAGGATAATTTCTATCTCCTACTCTATAAGGATCATCTAGAAAGCGGAGAGCTTTGGTTCCATTCAGACAGAAAAGCTGACATAGATGTTAAGTGGTGAGAATACCCATAAAGGAGCCGAATGAAATAAAAATTTCATGTTCGGTTTTGAATTAGAGACGTTAAAAATAATCAACCAACGTCGACTATAACCCCTAGCCTTCCAAGCTAACGATGCGGGTTCGATTCCCGCTACCCGCTCCATTCTGTAAAAAAAAAAGACTATTCTATTCTATTTGTCTAGACATGGTAGAAACTTGTATTCAACCTTTTTCGTCCACCAATTTTCAGATCTACAGAGCGGAGTAGAGCAGTTTGGTAGCTCACGAGGCTCATAACCTTGAGGTCACGGGTTCGATTCCCGTCTCCGCACTTAGCAGTCCATATAAATGGACTATTCTATTTGTCCATATAAATGGACTATTCTATTTGTATCGATATGGTAGAGAGCTATATCCAACTTTTTTATTCAGCAGGCAGAAAAAAAGAAATAAAGGAAAGGCACTGTCTATCTCCTTTTTAAAAAGTTTGT